CAAAAAAAGCAGTAAGTCCAAGGAAATAAACTAATAAAAAATACGTATTTTTTTTTTTCGGATTAAACAAAGGGATTCGCAAATAAAAGTGCTAACGCTACAACCAGTCCATAAATTGTTAAAGCTTCCATAAAAGCCAGACTAAGCAATAAAGTACCTCGTATTTTTCCCTCCGCCTCGGGCTGTCTCGCGATCCCTTCTACAGCTTGGCCCGCAGCAGTACCTTGACCAACCCCAGGTCCAATAGAAGCAAGCCCGACGGCCAACCCAGCAGCAATAACGGAAGCGGCAGAAATCAGTGGATTCATGATAAGTTCCTCACACCAAAATAAGTAAATAGTTAATGATACAATCAACCAATAAATTATGACTTAATTATTCCATCGCTAAGATCTATACAGTCGAAGGAAATAAGAACTCGGAATTGAAGATATTATTATTGAATCATCAGAACGGCTTCGATATTTCTTTTTTAGTTTTTATTCACAGAATTTTTTTGAATCCATACCATTCTTTTTGAATTTTTCGTTTTTTCTTATTTTCTTGATTGAATCTCTTTATTCAATAGTCACTTTATTTTATTCATTTAATATTCAATTCACAACTACAAAGGAAATGGAGGGGATTCCATTGGAATTCCTATCTAAATTCACAGTAATAGAGCCGCTTAGATATTACATATATATAACTAATTAATATCTAATATTACATATACATGTGTTTCTTGGATAACGTAAATCAACCATTCATATCTTACATTCAATCGGATTATAGAATCATTCTTCGAAACATTCACAAGAGTTGTCTTATACTAATTAGAGTACATACATCTAGTTCGGCCCCCCCTAACCAATCCATTTTTTTTTTATAAATTTTAATTTAGTTTTTTGTAAATCTTTATTTTTTCTTTTTTTACTCGCCGACGCAGGTACAATCAATCTACATGGACAAATTCGTTAGATCGAATCGTTGCATCGAAATAGTTGATTGATCTAAGTTCAGGTAATTTATTATTTATTAAAATTCTCTTTTGGTCAACCGTTTAATTGGATGAAATCAACTTGAATGGGAATTTTTCTATATAACAATAGCATCTTTTTTAAAATAGCACACTATAATACTATAAGTATTACAATCCTAATTATTATTCAGATTATGATTACTAATATCTAATAATATTGAATATTGGAATTAAATGAACAAAACAATATAAAGATAGTATTCATTGGAATAGACCGAACTGGAATTTTAGGAAAAAGATCTTTTCGATCTCTTTCCTTTTTTTTACTTCCCCTTTTGTTTGTTGCAATTCCCCAATATCGCTAATATCTTATTTTTGACTATTACTTCTATACTTTATATAGTTTATATTTATATAATTTATCTATTTATTTTTATATATTATGCTCCTTAAGCAGATTATCTTGATACGCACATATATTGCGTAAGGCTTAAACTAAAAAAAGACTATTTCGAAAACTAGTCAATGATGACCCTCCATGGATTCGCCTATATAAGCCGCAGCTAAAGTTGCAAAAATAAGAGCTTGAATACCGCTTGTAAATAATCCAAGTAACATGACGGGTATAGGAACCACTGAAGGTACTAAAGAAACAAGAACAAGAACTACTAATTCATCAGCTAATATATTTCCGAAAAGTCGAAAACTAAGTGATAGGGGTTTTGTGAAATCTTCTAAAATATTAATGGGTAAAAGGATTGGAGTTGGTTGAATGTATTTACCAAAATAACCTAATCCTTTTTTACTAAGACCCGCATAGAAATATGCTACTGACGTGAGTAAAGCTAAAGCAACAGTAGTATTTATATCATTTGTAGGCGCGGCTAATTCCCCATGAGGTAACTGTATGATTTTCCAAGGTAAAAGAGCACCCGACCAATTCGAAACAAAAATAAATAGAAACAAAGTTCCAATAAAGGGAACCCATGGACCGTATTCTTCGCCAATCTGAGTTTTGCTCACATCTCGAATGAATTCAAGAACATATTCGAAGAAATTCTGACTGTCAGTAGGAATGGTTTGTGGATTACGAACAGCTATAATGGCTGAACCTAATAAGATAGCAATTACAACCCAAGAAGTAATAATTACTTGGGCATGGACTTGAAAACCTCCTATTTTCCAATAGAAATGTTGGCCGACTTCCACACCGGATATATCGTATAAGCCTTTTAGTGTGTTGATATAACATAATTTCATATTGCCCTCTGAAAAAAAAATAGAACTTTAAAAAGAATTATTTTGATTCAACCTTCTCTTTTTTTCGACTTGCCTAGTTGACTTATATATATTTGTATACCAATTAATTACATAATATCCCTAGTTACTTGTATCTCTTTTAGGAATCATAACCGATTTCATAAATCTATGGAGTTCCCAAAAGAATTTTTTTATTTTATTATTCATTATTAATATGAATCAAGGATTTCGTATATAACTAGAACGACCCTCACAAATTGCAAATACTAATTTGTTAAGAATTAATCGGATTGAAGCTATCGCGTCATCATTTGCTGGGATCGAAATATCAGCGAGATCTGGGTCACAATTTGTATCGATTAAACAAATCGTTGGAATTCCCAAAATCATACATTCTCGAAGAGCCATATATTCTTCTTGCTGATCAACGATTATTACAATATCGGGTAATCCAGTCATATATTTGATCCCGCCCAGATATGTTTGCAAGTGAGATAATTGTCTCTTCAACATAGCTGAATCTCTTTTCGGAAGACGATTGAGTCTCCCCATCTTTTGTTCCGTTCTCAAGTCCCTGAACTTATGAAGTATCGTTTCCGTAGTATACCAATTCGTTAACATACCGCCTAGCCATTTTTTATTAACATAATGACAACGGGCCCTTATTGCAGCCCGTGCTACTGAATCGGCTGCTTTATTTTTGGTACCAACAATTAAGAATTGCTTTCCCCTACTTGCTGTATCAAAAACTAAATCACAAGCTTCTGATAAAAAACGGGCAGTTCTAATAAGATTTATAATATGAATACCCTTACGCTTTGAAGAGATATAAGGTTCCATTCTAGGATTCCATTTACTAGTACCATGACCAAAATGAACTCCTGCTTCCATCATTTCTTCCAAATGGATGTTCCAATATCTTCTTGTCATTTATTTATCCACACCTCCTTTCTTTTTATTAAAAAAAAGAGAGACGAGGTGCCCTGAAATAGAAATAAATAATTGTTCCGATGGAACCTTCGTTTCTACCTCTAACGGATATTGGCCATTGATACACGATTCAAACCATTAATATTAATTTCTTTCTATTCTATTTGTTATTTTATTATCTTTATTACTATATACCAAATAAAAAAAAAATGACCGCAAATACAAATAGCTAAAAGGAAAGGGGGTGAATCCGCTCTTAGGAATCATTCAACCCTCGAAATGATTATCTCAGTGTATCGTGTAAATTCCTTGAAATGAAAAAATCAAATAATTCTCTGTGGTGGAACAAAATATCTCGCATTTCTGCCTCGAATAGTTTATTGTTTTTGGTTTCCAAAGGAATGTTGGTATGTTGCCTTGAACGTTGCACTAATCCGTTGAATCCCGTACCAACGGGTATCATCCCCCCTAGAACAACGTTCTCTTTCAGACCTTTCAACCAATCGATACGACCCCGGAGAGCGGCTTTTGCTAAAACTCGAGCAGTTTCTTGAAAACTTGCTTCGGATATAAAACTTTGAGTATTTAGAGATGCTTTCGTTATTCCCAATAAGATAGCTCGGTAACAGATCGCTTCTTCCAAAGCGCGCCCTGTTCGTTCCGCCCGCAACAATTCAATCAGTTCTCCGGGTGAAAAAACATTAGACATTCCCTCTTCTGAAACCAACACTTTTGATGTTATTTGACGCACAATAATTTCTATATGTCGATTATGAATCTGCACCCCCTGAGATCTATAAACTTTTTGGATCTTATTAACCAAAGAGATACGCCCTTGCACTATAGTTAGCTCAGCACCAATCAAGAATCTCCAAGGAATTCCAATAATTTTTGTTATACTCTTGTTCCAACCCTCAATTCTCTTTTCTAGGTTCATCGATATTGAATCAATCGAACGCACTTCTAACACTTGTTCCACTTTTGGAAGACCTTGCGTTATATCCCTAGATCTCGATTTTTCATATATAAATGTAACTAATGTATCTCCTTCGTAAAGGATTTCTCCATAATGGCCATGAACGGTTGCTCCCGGAGTGGCCAAATAAGCTTTAGCTGATCTTATTACTACAGAGTCAATTTGAACAATTAGAACTTGACCCGATTTTAAGTGCGGTCCGTTTTTGGCTATACATAAATTTTCACAAATAAACTGCCCAAGGCTAATTATTCTAGACGCTTCTTCACAATAATTATGATGGAGAAAATTCCAATTCAAATTGAATGGATTCAAAACGATGTTACCGCGCGGATCGGGATTATTATAAATAGAAACCCTACCATTTTCATCCATTAAATAATATTTAAGCACTTGAAAAGTCTGTTTGAAATTGTCAAGTTGTAAATATTTAGTTACCGAGATCTGATTATAAGTTATTAAATGGTAAAATGAATAAAAATGCGCAATTTGAGGGGTTCTTCCTAATCCTAAAGGTCCCAAGGAATTCCTAATTGGAATTAGACTATCTCTTTTCATTGATTCTTTTTTTATTACATCATTGTAATATTTTACATCGTTGAATGGACCCATTTGAAAACAATTAGATGATGACAAAATTATAAAAGATTGGCATTCCTTATTCCTCTTCAACAACGTACGAATAGTTACTTGATTTTGGCTAAGTGATTGTTGAATCCCTGCCTTGGAAGAAATAGAATAAAATGGATTGATACTGGTGTGGTCTGGCCTCTTATCAAAGATCAATCCTGAACCTGACGGATCTTTCCTTTTTCTGATATACGAAATATGGGATTTCACTAAATCGATTCGCAGGAAATCTCGACTCATACC